CCCGATATGCGCGGTCTTTGCGAGAACCGCGCGAATCACTACACATTGGTACTGGATTCACGCAGTTCGTTACAAAGTTTTTTATAGACAGCTCGAGTTAGTTTGTATTCGTAAGAAGCTTCCTTAGCTAGACGGTAATGTAAATGAACCATAACTATGTAACCCTATTCCTAATAGATTAACTCCAAAATAGCATATCCAAATTATCAGAAAACCTAGAGCCGCCACCAGTGCGGAATTTTCACCTGGGAAATTCTTATTTGTTCGAATATGTAAATAAATAGCGAATATCATCCAAGTAATAAAGGCCCAAATTTCTTTTGGGTCCCAACTCCAATATGATCCCCACGCTTCATTCGCCCAGACTGCTCCTGAAATAATACCCGTAGTTAAAAAAAGAAATCCTAGACTAATCACACGATAACTCCAAAAATCCAATTGTTGAATTAATTGGCTCTTGTAATAATTCTTACCAGAAAAAAAAGAAGTATTTCTTAAAATAGTACTTCTGTCATAGCTATATTGGATTTCGTTAAATGAAAATGATTTAAAAAACCGATTACTTTTCTTTCGAAATGTAAAGACTAGAAGTGCAGCGGATAATAATGATCCACACAGAAGAGCGGCATAGCTCAATATCATCATACTTACGTGCATTATTAACCACTCAGATTGGAGCGCAGGGACTAATATTGCAGGTTTCTGTATTTCACTTAAAAGACTTGAAGTAGCAAAGCCTTGGGTAAAAATAGTACTCGAGGCGGTTATTGCGCTTAGATTTTTATTTTTTTTGAAATAGGCGACTATATGAATAAGGGAAAAACTCCACGAAAGAAAGATTAATGATTCGTATAAATCACTTAGTGGAAAATGACCGGAATAAATCCAACGAGTCACTAATAAGCCTGTTAAACACAAAAAGGTCGGTATCATGCCCTTTTCTGATAACTCATATGGTTTTATGAGTTCAGTGACCAATAGGTTGAAAAACCAAATTGAAATGACAATTGAAACAATTGAAAAGGAAATATGATTTAATATATGCTCTAAGGTTGAAAATATCATAAAAAAAAAAGAGTAATCCCTTAATTTAAGTATAAATGAAAAGCGGGAATTTAATTCATTTTTCATTATAAGATCTATTGTTTGGTGTTTCGAAGACGGCATGCCGCCACTCGGACTCGAACCGAGATGCTCTAGCACTGCTTCCTAAGAGCAGCGTGTCTACCGATTTCACCATAGCGGCTTGTTCGAACCCATAATAGGCTATTTATATTGAATCGTCAAGATTGATAGTGTCACTTCACTGAAAAAATTTTTGAATAACAATTCAAATTCATAACAATTAGTTCCCATTTAACTTATTTCAGAAATTTAAAACAACCAAATGAATTTTCTCGCGGAACATAAACAAAACCTTTTTTGGATTTTTCTAAAGTAAGACATTGTTTGTATATAATATCCAGAGAGTTTTCGTCTTTTATTGGTTGGGCTGAAATCAAAAAATATCTGCGAACTCTATAGTCATTCCGAGAAAGACGAAGTCAGAAAGTTAGACAAGTTTTCAAAATTGAATCAATGAGTTTCTCTCGTTAATTTGAACTAAAGATCTTATTTCTGATCTTCTCTCGATATTCTTTAGATATATAGATAAAGAAAACATATTATTAAAAGAAAACATATTATTAGCATTTGAATTATAACAAAAAGGTCGATGGGGAAAATAAGACTCCCCACCAACAAAATGAAAAATAGAGTCCTAAAAAAAGGTAAAACCTTGGTTTTTCTTATTGTATTTTTTCTTAGAATTTGCGAAATTTTCAAATTCTTAATGTTCCATTTTTACATATGAACATCACAAAACGGAGTCTATTTCATATTGATTAGTTCAAATTAATAGAGAGTTGTAATTGAGAATTTGATAGTAAGACTGAAATGAGCCAATTTTAACGTCAAATAGATTCCGAGTCTTACAACATTTTAGGACTTATTTGCTCGTCGCATAAAAAAACTTTTTGATTTGCCGGTAGAAAGAGATTTTCCTAATGACAAAGCTTTTAACGCCAATGAATATCCCTTCCTTTTCCAAATATTTTGACGAATACGCTTTTTTGATCTAGAAGTGCGTTTTTTTGGAACTGCCATTTCAAAATGAAGAGGTTACTCATTGTTATAGTTGGATGTGAAAGACATCTATTGTTCAAAAGAATCCTTAATTACTATTCATTATCTAGTTATTCTTTTAGTCCTTATCATCACAAATAAATCTAAATATATGAAACTTCTCTACAAGATTCCTACAAATTTTTTGTTCAAAAAGGTTTTTTATACTCTAGAAGGCTTCTAAGAACAAATAAGTTGTTATGGATTAGTAGTACTTTTATTTTTCGTTTTTTCTCAGATATTTCTATAATCAGCTATGATATATAAATCTAATTCGTGGAACTAAAAAAAAGAATCTAAAAGATCTATCTCCAGTGCTTTTTGTCATTCGACACTGCATTTCCATGTAATAAAATCGAAGGAAGTATTTCAAAAGACAACTTTTATCTAATACCAAATGGAATCTTTTTCGAGTAACTAGTCCAACGAATCCGTCTAAAATTTTTGAAATTCGAATGAGATTAGTAATTTCTCTGTTCTGTTACCGGATACATCTTTTTATCCTTTCTCACTAAAGAAAATTTTCTCAATTAATAAAAAATCAAGTTTCAAATAAACCATTAAGTTTTATATATACACTCAGATATTCTAACGGTTTCTAATAACAAAAATATTTTTTTATAAACAAAAAAAAAGAATCATAATCAATCTCATAAGGAATTAGTTAATAAGTTGAAATAAACTAACTAAAACGAAACTAACTAAAAAAACGACGAGTTATTAAGCCGATGACATTAGTGAATTCCACGATTTATATCAGAATCAAGTACTTTTGAGTGTAATTCCTGATGCTTGCTATAAAAAAAACCATTGTTAGAAAAATTTCTATTTTTATTTTGGATCTCTTCCTAAATTTGTATATTTTCAAAATACAAATATATTTAAAAAAAAGAAGTATTTTTTTTTACAGAACGTGGTCATATTATTTGACCACGTCTAACTTCTTGAGTTGAATATTTGAACTATTTCGAAAAACTCAGATACAGAATAAGTACGAATATCAAATGCTCAATTTTTATTTACGTTAAATTTTTTTAAGTTAGTGCATATTTTGATTTTTTTTATTGATCCCTTTTGATAAGGGGTGGGGTCCAGTTAATCAGAAGCAATTAATTCAGACTAAAAAACTTTTTTTATGGAACAAACATATCAATATGCATGGATAATACCTTTCCTTCCACTTTCAGTTCCTATATTAATCGGGGTGGGACTTCTTCTTTTTCCGTCGGCAACAAAAAGTCTTCGTCGTATGTGGGCTTTTCAAAGTGTTTTAGTATTAAGTATAGTCATGATTTTTTCGATCAATTTATCAATTCAGCAACTAAATAGCCGTGCTACCTATCAATATGTCTGGGCTTGGATTCTCAATAATGATTTTTCTTTAGAATTTGGCTACTTAATCGATCCGCTTACTTCTATTATGTCAATATTAATCACTACTGTTGGAATTTTGGTTCTTATTTATAGTGATAATTATATGTTTCATGATCGTGGATATTTGAGATTTTTTGCTTATATGAGTTTTTTCAGTACTGCCATGTTGGGATTAGTTACTAGTTCCAATTTGATACAAATTTATATTTTTTGGGAATTAGTAGGAATGTGTTCATATCTATTAATAGGATTTTGGTTCACACGTCCTGTTGCAGCAAATGCTTGTCAAAAAGCGTTTGTAACTAATCGTGTTGGGGATTTTGGTTTATTATTGGGAATTTTGGGTTTTTATTGGATAACAGGGAGTTTTGAATTTCGGGATTTATTTCAAATATTCAATAACTTGATTTTTCATAATCAGTTAAATTTTTTATTTGTTACGTGGTGCGCTGTTTTATTCTTTTCTGGTGCTGTTTCGAAATCTGCACAATTCCCCCTTCATGTATGGTTACCAGATGCAATGGAAGGGCCGACTCCTATTTCGGCTCTTATCCATGCCGCTACTATGGTAGCCGCGGGAATTTTCCTTGTAACTCGACTTTTACCTCTTTTCGTTATTATACCTCAAATAATGAATTTAATTTCTTTAATAGGGATAATAACACTATTTTTTGGAGCTACTTTAGCTCTTGCTCAAAAAGACATTAAGAGGGGTTTAGCCTATTCCACCATGTCTCAATTGGGTTATATGATGTTAGCTCTAGGTATGGGGTCTTCTCGAAGTGCTTTATTTCATTTGATTACTCATGCTTATTCGAAAGCATTATTGTTTTTGGGATCGGGTTCTGTTATTCATTCAATGCAAACTATTGTTGGTTATTCTCCGACTAAAAGTCAAAATATGGTTTTTATGGGAGGTTTAAAAAAACATGTACCAATTACCAAAAGTGCGTTTTTATTAGGCACACTTTCTCTTTGTGGCATTCCACCTCTTGCTTGTTTTTGGTCCAAAGATCAAATTCTTAATGATAGTTGGTTATATTCAGCAATTTTTGCAATAATAGCTTGGTCTACGGCGGGATTAACCGCATTTTATATGTTTCGGATCTATTTACTTACTTTTGAAGGGCATTTAAATGCTCATTTTCAAAATTTCAGTGGAAAAAAAAAGACTTCCCTCTATTCAATATCTCTATGGGGTAAAGAAGGTTTTAAAGTCAATAACAAAAACTTTCATTTGTTAACTTTATTAATAATGACGAAAAAGAAAAGTGCTTATTTTTTTTCACAGAAGATAGATCGAATTGATGAGAATGCAAGAACTAGAAGCCAACCTTTTCTTACTATGTCTCGTTTTGGCAAGAAGAAAACTTTTGCGTATCCTTATGAATCGGATAATACTATATTATTTCCTATCCTTATATTAGTCTTCTTTACTTTCTTTGTTGGATTCATAGGAATTT